TCAAGCTGGGCCTTAGCTAATTCCAATTGAAGAACGCGAGCCTTTTCTGCCTCGGCCAACAAGCGAGCCTGTTCCGCCTGTTCCGCCAAAAGCTTCTCTTTTCTTTCTTGCTTTTTCCTCGCTTCGGTTCGCTTAACCGCTTCCTTTAAGCTTGGACAAGAGACTGGTTTTCGACAGTCAATACCCTTAGGTTTTTTCCGTTTAGTCGACCGGACCAAAGGATTCAAATCGGTAGGATGGTCAATTAATCCACCTACCGGGTCTTGAAGCTGCGCGTCCCCGAAGGGATCACGCGACGGACTCAGTATTCCGTCGGAAGAGTGGGAGACTCGGGATTTCTCCCGTTAGTAGCGCGGTTCATTCCTACTGTCATTGAAATGGGCCGATTTGACCCCCAGTCTTCTATCGATTTGAAATCATGTACCGAGGAACCAACACTTTCGCAGCTCGAAGTTTCCTTCTCGCACAGGAAGGTGGATTCCGATTTGGCGAGAAAATTTCTATTGTTAAAAAAATGTCCGAAAAGAAGAAAAAGAAAACCACTTGTTAGTATTAAAACAATTAGTGTCACTATAACACCACTTCTGACAAAATAAGACTCTTTTTAGTATAGTCGAGATATCAGTCTGTGTCAAGATATCCTCGATCAGACAAAAGATATCTTGTTCTAACCCATCCGTTTTATTGGATAGATTTTCGATGAATTAGATCGATAAGAACCGCAGCCTAGCTTTTTTTGACTATTTCCCATGGAATCGACTATTATTAGTGATCAATAATGAAATAATTCTTAGATAGAATGGGGCATATAACACATGAATATAGTAAGTCTCGCTTGGGCCGATTTAATGTTAGTTTTTTCATTTTCGCTTTCCATTGTAATTTGGGGCAGGGGTGGTCTATAGAAGACCACCAAATTAAGTTTGAGGAATCAAACTCAACTTACCCAATAACATTAATAGCTAGTGATGTACGGCAAGAAAGAACTCGAGGAATCTTTCTTGCCTTGCTAATAGCCCGCCCATTTCATTTCATTTATTCAAAAAATACGAATAATTAGAATCCCTTTCATTTGATTTTTTGAATCATAAAAAAGATCAAGTTTCATTCAAATTAATTATTTTTACTTTCCGTTTTGACAAAAATGATAAGTAGAAACGCGGTCGGAACTAAAATGAACAGTGCTGTAGCAATAAATGCAAGAATATTGACTTCCATAACTCAGCGTTTTTTTATTTGATTTGACTTCAAAAAAAACTTGGGATGGAATCCCTTAGCCCTTAGAGATTCAAAATCTTGCGCCTCTAACTTCAACGAACAACCTATCTTTCGACGATATTGAATCCGATGACTATTATGAATAAGAATATCTAAGCTATCAAATCAATTCGTCGTCGAAACTGGAATAATATAACATCGGGAGATGTTATATCTATACCGAATATGAAATATTCCTTTTTCAAAAAAAAAGGACCGATATTTGAATTCTATGAAAAATGGAATTCAAAGTCAATAGCTTCCATTTGAATTCTATTCAAAATGGAATTTAATGTCAACAGATTTTTTCCTTTCTATCCAGCATTTGAATTCTATTCAAAATAGAATTCAACGTCAATAGATTGGATCCTTTTTCTAATATCTATCATTAGAATTCTATGGAATTCTATGAAAAAATATTTTATGTAAATAGCTCAACGTTCCCAGATATTATTTTTTATTGAAAAAAAAATAAAAACTTCTTCATTCTCTTTGAATATATATATATATATTATATATATAATAGAATGTCAATAGGTCGACATTCCGGGATATTTTTCTTGAAAAAGTGTTTTCTCATCTTTGATTTCTTGTCTATCTTCTTTCATCTTCTCTAGTATTAGGGAATTCAATTAGTATTTTAATTGAATTGTTAATAGCAGTAAAGATTCTGCGAGTTTATGGAATTCCTGTGCATGTCGAATTTCTGTTAGGCCAGCCTGCTTAGCTCCGCGGTTAGAGCGTCGTATTTGTAATGCGGAGGTCATCGGTTCGATTCCGAGAGTAGGCTTTTCTCTATTTATTTTATTCGATTTTTTCATCATTGAGAATATCCTTTTGAAATCAAAGAATATTGAAAAAATGTGTTCCTCTTTTTCTTTTTCTATATAGAAAATCTAAAGGAAATTCTATATAGAGAATCTAAAGTAAAGATCTGAATATTTATTTATCCAACGCATCTCGTTATTCTTTATATAGTACATTTAGTAAATTTCACTTGATTTCTCATGTAGTTCAGTTTTAGTTTAGTTTTATTCTGTAAAATAAAATTTCATCAAAAAGAATGAAATATAAATAAGAGGAAGGAGTCTTTATGTCACGTTACCGAGGGCCTTATTTCAAAAAAATCCGCCGCCTGGGGGCATTACCGGGACTAACTCAAAAAAGTCTCATAGATGAAAGTAAAAAGAAAAAGCAATTGAAAAAATCCCAATATCGTATTCGCCTAGAAGAAAAACAAAAA